TTCTAACAACAGCTTCAAATACAGTATCAGGAAGTATGGCCTGTGGAACCTCAATATCCACAGGCTTATTAGCTAAATGGCAATTGGCACATACAATACGACCAGTTGCTTCTCGTGGATTTTCAAAACCCTGCTGCGCAAAAATGGGATACGCATTTGAAATGGATGCCCGAGTTATTATATATATCATGAACGATACGGAAATGAATCGAGTAATCTCTGCCTTTATCGAATAAAGGGTATTTCTAATTTGCATGGTCCAATCGTTGATGCCGAAAATTTCTACAATAAAATTTGGTGGGTCACTAGTATAGTTCCCCATCCACGATTCTGCTATTTACTGAAATAATTTTACTAGAATATCAGATTACTGGAATATAGGAGGAATCCTCTCGATGGGTAGAAAGAGTAAGGTAAAAGGTAAGTACGACTTTGAATGTTTTGCTTATGTACAAAGTCTGAAACATTTTAATTGGATCAGTGAATCGTTTTTCAGTCATTCATTGAATGATAAATCACTACAAGTGACGGAGATACACGATTTAAATAACGAAAAATCCAATATTTCAAAATTGTATCTAAAATGACTGGAAAAGTGGAAACAAGACCAGATATAATTTGATCATTATGAGCAAATCCAAAATCGTTGTAGACATAGCCAATCATTAGTTCCCAACCGTGGGGCGAATGGAATCCGATACATAAATCAGTTACTAAAAGAATCGAAAAGGCTTTTATTGTGTCGCTTAAATTATATAGGAATTCTTGAACCCAAGAGTTAAGAATAACAAGTTCCTCATTACCCAGAATAGAATAACCGCTTAGAATAACGAAACAGATTATATTTGTCGAGAAGTGCAAAATCGTATGGATATGATCCTCGTCGTGCATCTTGATCAATTGGATTGTTTCTTTGTGGAGCCCTATACGAAGCTTTTGTAGATGCCTTTCCGGGAATTCCTTTATCATTTCGTCCAAGAGGAATAGTTCCTCTAATTCTATGAATTTTTCTAGAATACTCTTTTCTTGAATATCATTCAAGAAAGTTTCGGATTGCCTAGTATTCCACCAATTAGTAATCCAAGATTCCAGACTTTTATTAAATGAGAGAGAAATCCACCAGGGCAAGAATACTAAAAATACTATAGATGAGAGATATCTAATGGGAATGGGTGCGTTCTTTTTTGTCATTTTTTCATCTGTGAATTGTTACTGAAACCACCTCATTTGTTGACTCTATTCGATCTAATATTTCGATCCAAGCATGAGTTCTATTATTCTATTATAAGGTATCGCGCCTATGAATCGAGTCTCGTTTTTTTAGCTGTGATTCAGCAGTTAGTCTTTGAATCTAGTGTAGAAAAAATCCAAAAATAGAAGAAGAATCCATTTCGAATTCGAATGAAGAAATAATCCAAAAATATTGTTTCCAGATATCTCAATTGATCAAATATTCGAAGCAATCCCCCCCTTTTTCGATGAATGCCCAAAAGATTCAAATTCAAATAATGAATATTATTCGGATTTCGAAATGAAAGAACTTCCTTTCTAGTAAGAATTCAAATAGAAAATATTTCGAAAAAAAAAAAGCTAAATTTTTTATTCCGAAAAGTTTTGATATATGAGATCAATCTATTATTTCGATTTGTTACTTCTTTTGTTACTGAATTGAATTGAGTGGGGATTTCCATACGCAAAAAAACCATTTTTTTACAGACAAAAAGGGTTTCTTTTATGTTATGGCTGTTCCATACACGTTTGCCTTGCTTTGGCCCGACTGGACATTCTGAAGAAACTTCAATTAAGTAAGTTATGCTATAGAAAAAAGAGGGTTCTTGGGTTTGTTCCTCCGGCTGAGAAAGCATTTATTCTTCAGTTCATTTTTCAAAAAACTTCAATTGGTACGCGCAAAAAATAGGCTAATTCCGCAGCCTTTTGCTCAATTTCTCGCGGAGTCAAATTCTCATCAGTACGAGTCAACGGAATAGCCCCCAGGCCCCTAATTTCCATATAAAGGACACGACGAGCATAAATACCCTCTTTCACTTCTATTCTGATGGACTGAATATCTTTCATAAGGAATCGTAGAAAGATGCGGCGATTTTTTCCAGGAAATCCCCAACGAAAAATACACACTATTCCTTCTTTTCGATCAAATCGATCATAACCGCTACCGACATTCCATGTAATTGTGCACCACAAATAGGAACTAACAAAGAGACCCGCGATTCCATAAAAAGACATCACGATCCCTTGTGGGAAAAAACGGATTTGCTCAGACGGAAATAAAGATATCAAATTCCTATCAAGATAACTAGAAATTCCAACCAATAAGAATCCTAATGAACCTAAAAAAAGGATAAAGGCCCAGCAGAAATTACTTGTTTTGCGAGATCCTGCTATAAATTCTATCCATATATATTCTGATCGCCAACTCATACATACTAGATCCAGTTGCATTTTCTTGGAATTGAGGGAATAACCAAAATCAATTTGACTTTACTTTTTTTTTTGTTTCCGAAGTAACTTTCATCAACTAGTACTATTCTGATGTGAACTTTTAGCAGTAATTCATCAAATTAGTTAGATATAATAAAATAAGAACATCCCCTTCATAGGATTCCCTATAGATAGATATAGATTAGATAGCTACATACATATAGATACATTGACTTAAATTTCAGACATGAGCTCGGATCCTGGCCTATTTTTGAAAATAGATAGAATTCATTTACCCATATATCATGTTTATGCATGCATAAGAGCTCTTTCATTTATGTTCGCAGAAAGCCGCCTGTTATTTGTTATTGGTATACAATACTCTACTAAATGGATATCCGTGCCGTGTTTGCTAAGTCTTGAAAAAAAAACTAGAGGAGATTTGACCATATCGGATTTACAAAATCTTATTTTTTTGAACATGAAGAGATAAAGAAGCCATTGCAATTGCCGGAAATACTAGGCCCACTAAGGGCACAAAAATAGAGGGTAAGTTGTTGAGAATTGTCATAGAATGGGTACCTCGATTTCATATTCGTACCTCTTATTATTATAAAGATATCTTATAATAATTCTAATTCATATTAGAATTCGTATAGAAGTATACTAAGTATATATACTAAGTATATCTAAGTGAGTCTATAGAATAAGTGCAAGGAATGTAGAACTAAATAAACGGACTTATTCATCTTTCTACATGAAATATATGTTATGTATGATAATCCACTTTCTTTATTATTCTATTCTTACTTCTTTTATTTTTCTATTGTTCTTATATTCGAATTTCTTTTTTAATATTTAATACAAAAAGAGTTTTTTACCAAATTCCCGAAAGATTCGTTAGAATCCGATCCAATATCCAATAGCACGGATTCTTAGAAAAAATGGGACTTCTTGGGAGATATAGAAAGATGCAAGATTCTATATTTTTTCTATATTTGAGTTCTATATATACATATGCAAAATACATATCAAAAGGGGACCACGAAATTCATTTTATTTGCCTTGCCTCCTAATTCTAAGGAAGAATTCGCTTTTTATCTTGTTTTGTTGATAGAGGGTTACTGATTAGTAATCAGGAATATCGGTAAAAAAAAAATAATTATCCGCATGATTCTTTATACAAATACAATTAAATATACAAATACAATTAAATCTTATGTCACCAAAGAAAAGTCCATTCTTTATTTATTTTGATTCTGATAAATTAACTAACTAATTGTTCACCACAAAAAAAAATTAACTTAAGACTCTACTTGATTGAATTTTATTCAAAGGAAAAAAAGCGTGGAGCTGAAATAACTCACTCAGAACACCTTTTAAAGGATTACGTGGTACGATTGGATCGAATAAGCCCTTATGGAATAAATATTCAGACGCTTGTGAACCTTCAGGTACTGCCTTATTCAATGTTTGTTCAATTACTCTTTTACCCGCAAAGGCAATATAGGCATTCGGTTCGGCAATAATGATATCCCCCAACATACCAAAACTAGCTGTCACTCCACCAGTAGTAGGAGATGTAAGAATTGATACATAGAATAACTTTTGATTTGATTGATAATCATATAAAGCGGAAGATATTTTAGCCATTTGCATCAAGCTCAAACTTCCTTCTTGCATCCGTGCTCCTCCGGAAGCACACACCAGAATAAGAGGTAAAAATTTATTGGTAGCATACTCGATCAAACGGGTGATTTTCTCACCTACTACGGATCCCATACTACCCCCCATAAACTGAAAATCCATAACCCCAATTGCGATGGGAATCCCATTTAGTTGACCTGTACCTGTTTGAACAGCCTCTGTTAATCCCGTCTTTCTTTGATAAGAATCAATACGATTTTTATAAGGTTCCTCTTCGGAATGAAATTCAATGGGATCCAGAGAGACCATGTCGTCATCCATCGGATCCCAAGTACCTGGATCAATCGAAAGTTCGATTCTATCTGAACTACTCATTTTCAAATGATATCCGCATTGTTCACAAATATTCATTTTTGACTTCAAAATTTTCTTATAATTTAATCCATAACAATTTTCGCATTGAATCCACAAATGCCTGTATTTTTGAGTTACTTCGAGATCATTAGAACTTTCTCTTCTACTTCTAGTTAAATGACTACCATTCGGGCTAGTTTTTATATTGGAACTATTGCTTTCACTACTATTTCCACTTTCGCCACAAATGTAATTATAAATGTAACTGTCACTGTAATTTTCACTACTACTTAAAAAGTGACTATCGATACAGATTTGAGAATGAAGATAAGAATCAACGCAATTATTAATGTGATTATTCCAACTAGATTGAGTATCATGCATGTAACGATCATAGTCGGGATCGTCCCTTTTCGATCTATTATTCCTATAATTAGAATTACGAAAACTATAAAAAGAACTTTCTAGTTCACTCAGAAAAGAATGATCATTGTCAATCTCAAAAATTTGATTTTCAATATCAAAATATATGGAATAACCGTCCCTATTACTATCCCTAA